TGATATGTCTGTTCCATAAAAAAAGTTTTTTATTCTTAATTAATTGTTTCCGATTCACCGGATCTTACCTCTTTCGAAAAAAGTAAATAAAAAATCAAGATATGCACTAACTTATTGAATCATTTTATATTAGTATTTATTCTGAGTCTTTTCAAAATCGTTCAAATATTCAAAACAAGAAGTTACAATTGGTCAAATGATATGACTAAGTGACATATAAAAGTGAATACTTATAATAGGAAAATGAAAATATAGCAAGGATAAAAATTTAGGCTAAAAAGAGTACTTTATCCTGATATGAATTATAGGATTAACTAAGGGCATCGGTCTAATGAAAAAAACTCTTTATTTTAGTTAGTTTATTTCAACTCATTAACTAATTCATTATGGGATTGATTGTTTTGCATTTCTATCAAAACAATTTATTAGTAAAGTTTAGAAGATTATAGATCTAAAATGAACTTTTTTTATCGAGAAAGGATAAAAAATGACTGAGATATTTTTTACCAAACCACGTATACTTTAACAGATTTATTACTAGTCTCATTCAAATTTTAAAATTGAAATTAGGGAAATTAGGTGTATTTTTTCTCAAGTTTGACTAAAAAAAGACTCAATTTATTAGGCAAAAGTTTACAATCCTTTGCGGTAATTTATTACATGTAAATAAAGTATAGAATGAGGAAAATAAAGATCTTTTAGGTTCTTTATTTATTTTATTAAGTTTGATTTAGCAGATTCTAAAGATATAACTTTGAGAGATAAACAACGAGAACTAAAAGTTCCAAACCAAAAATTTTTGGTTTTACGAATAGTGTATGGAATCAAAAATTTTTTATTGTTATTTCGAGTCATTTTTGATCCAATTTTCACGGATCTTTGACATATCTTTATTTATTTTTTATGAAGAGAATCTTATTTAGATAAAAAATAGATAATGAATAAGAAATAAGAATTCGTTTTGAACAATAGATGTCTTTCACATCCAACTATAACAATGAGTAACTTTTAAATGGCAGTTCCAAAAAAACGTACTTCGATATCAAAAAAGCGTATTCGTAAAAATATTTGGAAAAGGAAAGGATATGGGGCGGCGTTAAAAGCTCTGTCATTAGGGAAATCTCTTTCTACCGGGAATTCAAAAAGTTTTTTTGTACGACAAACAAATAAGTCCTAAAATATCGGAATAATCAGAATGGATTTGACTCAAAAAATGAGCTCAGTTAATATCAAAGTGAATATAAAATGAATAATTAGCAGTCCCTATTCTAATCAATATGAAATAGACCCTTCATTTTATAAAAGAATTCTTCTGTTTTCTGAATTCTAAAAAAAAGAATAAAGAAAAAAAGACAAAATTTTTTCTTTATTTTTAGTATATTTTCACTCAAATTTTGGTGGTGGGGAGTCTTATTTTCCCCATCGACCTTTACAAAAATGAAAAATTTTTATGTTTCTCGGGAAGGCCAGATATAAAATTTTTAGTTCAAATTAATGAAGTGTTGAAACTAATTGATTCCATGTTAAAACTTTTTGGATGACTTTCTGACTTCTTAATTTATTTACTATATGGAATGAGTTTTCTATATATCTCCAATATTCAGCGCAATCAATAAAAGAACTTAATTGTTGCAATATTATGTACAAAAAATGTGTCAATTTGGAGTAATCCAAAATAGACATATTTAAAATTCATTGAGAAAATTTATTTTTTGTTTCAAATTTATGAAATCAGATAAACCAGAAATAATGACAATAAAAGTAAAAAATGAAACTAATGAACCTTCAAATTGACTTTTGAACTCCTTTTTTTATCAATTTGAATCTTTACTAAAAAAACTTATTTGATTGAATTGACTTGTTCAATCTCGACGATTGAATATAAATAGGCTATTATGAGTTCGAGCAAGCCGCTATGGTGAAATCGGTAGACACGCTGCTCTTAGGAAGCAGTGCTAGAGCATCTCGGTTCGAGTCCGAGTGGCGGCATGCCATCTTCTAAAAGAGATCCAATAGATCCTATAATAAAAATAAATTAAATTCCCCATTTCTATTTCTTAATTAATATAGGGGATTCCCTCCCTTTTTTTCATTTTTATGATATTTTCACCTTTAGAGCATATATTAACTCATATTTCTTTTTCTATTGTTTCAATTGTAATTACACTTCATTTGATAACCTTATTGGGCAATGAAATCATAAAACCATACGATTCGTCAGAAAAGGGGATGATAGCTACTTTTTTATGTCTAACAGGATTATTAATCACTCGTTGGATTTATTCAGGCCATTTCCCACTAAGTGATTTATATGAATCATTCATTTTTCTTTCATGGAGTTTCTCCCTTATTCATATAGTGCCTTATTTCAAAATAATAAAAAATGATTTAACTACAATAACTGCCTCAAGTACTATTTTTACCCAAGGCTTTGCTACTTCGGGTCTTTTAAATGAAATACACAAGCCCACGATATTAGTACCTGCTCTACAATCGGAGT